AACGTAGAATTCTAAGCTTTTCCTTCTCTTTAACGTTCTATCTGATGATAAAACAAAAAATAACAAACTCTTCCATTCTTATCTTATTTTGTTAAATCAAAACAAAAAAAAAATGATCAATTTTAGAAGGTTGAATAAAAAAAAAATTCAATTAATCATTTGATATTGATAGAATTGCTATGCTTAGTGTGCGACTCGTTGGTTTTTTTTAGAGTGGTTATAAGATTTTAAAAACAGCTCATAGTATGAATTAATTACTAACTATAGAACTAATAACCAACTCATCGCTTCACATTATCTGGATAGAAAGAACCATTCAAATATAAGTAAAGATATGATATATTGGTGATATCATTATAGCAACTATAAAAAAAGAAAAAGAATCTGATTATGAGTTGCGAAGCAATAGGAATATACGGATAAATGAAAGGGTGAAAGAAAGAGAGAAAAAATAATATCAATGATATATAATTCATATATGTAAGGTCTAGGAATCATCTTATAAAAAAAATAATGTAATAAAGCATCAATACTAATTAATCCATAATTAGATGAATATATTCATAGAACAAACAAATTAAGAGCCGCGAGTCAATAAAAACTGAGAAAGGTTGGCTCAAGAAAAAATCAAAAATTCATCAGAAGCTCCATTGTAGAATTCAGACCTAAGCATTAATCGAGAAGCGATGGGAACGACGGAACCTGTGAATACATAAGATTCTCTTAAAGACGAATCTTAATGATTTCATTTGATGGGATGGCGGAACGAACCAAGGACCAATCCATTTATTATGAGGAGTCGAGTCATGGGCTAACCCTACTAGATAATGAAAGAGTCAATTTTCGCCCGCGAGAATTTTTTTTTTATTTTGAAATTTGGACCAATCCGATATGATAATAAAAGGAAAAACAAAATAAAGATTCGTTCTAACCTTATCGAAAAACAACATTATCTATTTCTATATGAATAGCAAGAATTGCCTATAACTATAATATAAATAGAATACATGTTTAGTTAGATAGAAAACCAAGATATACAAATTTCCAATAGACCAATAGATTAGAAAAAATCTCAAAAAATCCGACGATTCACTATATTATTTTATTCATTAAATATATGTATATTATTTTTGAATCTTTCCTTCGCGAGGAGCCGTATGAGATAAAAATCTCATGTACGGTTCTGTAGTAGAGATGGAATTGAGAAACAACCATCAACTATAACCCTAAAAGAACCAGATTCCGTAAACAACATAGAGGAAGAATGAAAGGAATATCCTATCGAGGTAATCGTATTTGTTTCGGTAGATATGCCCTTCAGGCACTTGAACCCGCTTGGATCACATCTAGACAAATAGAAGCGGGGCGGAGGGCAATGTCACGAAATGCCCGCCGTGGTGGAAAAATATGGGTACGCATATTTCCAGACAAACCGGTTACTGTAAGACCGACAGAAACCCGTATGGGTTCGGGAAAAGGATCCCCCGAATATTGGGTAGCTGTCGTTAAACCCGGTCGAATACTTTATGAAATGGGAGGGGTCACAGAAAATATAGCCAGAAAAGCTATTTCAATAGCAGCATCCAAAATGCCTATACGAACTCAATTCATTATTTCGGGATAAGAATGAAAACCAAAGGAAGAGGTCTTTGGGATGAAAAAAAACAATTGCAATTGTAGGTTTTTTTTGTTTTGAACAAACAATATTTCTTTTTTTTTTTTACTTCCTCCTTTGCTTTACACTGAAAGAACAGATAAAAAAATGATATGATTCAACCCCAAACCCATTTGAATGTAGCCGATAACAGCGGGGCCCGCAAATTGATGTGTATTCGAATCATAGGGGCTAGTAATCGCCGCTATGCTTATATTGGTGACGTTATTGTTGCTGTAATCAAGGAAGCAGTACCAAATACAACTTTAGAAAGATCAGAAGTGATCAGAGCTGTAATTGTACGTACTTGTAAAGAACTCAAACGCAAGAACGGTATGATAATACGATATGATGATAATGCTGCGGTTGTGATTGATCAAGAAGGAAATCCAAAAGGAACTCGAATTTTTGGTGCGATCGCCCGAGAATTGCGACAGTTAAATTTCACTAAAATAGTTTCATTAGCACCCGAGGTATTATAAAACGAGACCATGATATATATATTTATAGTATTTGAATGAAATAGATTAATTATGTTTCACGCATATACCTTTTTGATTTTTATAAATATAAATTTGAGAATAAAAAAAAATTCGAAATTAGAAAAAAAAAAAAAAGAAAAAAGAGCATGTTGATTATATCAAAAGTCACGGGCAACAATCATTTTAGCATGGGTAAGGACACCGTTGCTGACATAATAACCTCTATACGAAATGCTGACATGAATAGAAAAGGAACAGTTCGAATACCATTTACTAACATCACCGAAAACATTGTTAAAATACTTTTACGAGAAGGCTTTATTGAAAACGTGAGAAAACATCGGGAAAGCGACAAATATTTTTTAGCTTTAACTCTACGGCATAAAAGAAATAGGAAAGGGTCCTATAAAAGTATTTTAAATTTAAAACGAATCAGTAAACCTGGTCTACGAATCTATTCTAATTATCAACGAATTCCTAAAATTTTAGGAGGGATGGGCATTGTAATTCTTTCGACTTCTCGGGGTATAATGACAGACCGAGAGGCTCGGTTAGAAAAAATAGGCGGAGAAATTTTGTGTTATATATGGTAATCTTTCTGAGATAGAAATTATATGAGAAACTTCCATACATATTTGTAAAAAAAAAGATAGAAAAACAGGTTTCTAATATCACTCCTCATACATTAGTTAATAGGCGAGGGGGTTTTAACTAGAATAGGAATAAAAGAAAAAAAAATAGATTGATGGGGTTTTAATTAATGACTCACCTTGCACTGGTATGTTCCAGGTTCGTTTTTTAGATAATGAAGATATGATTTTAGGTTATGCTTGAGAAAGGATTCGACGTAGTTTTATACGTTATACTACCCGGAGGTAAAAATTGAAGTAAGTCATTTTGATTCAACCGGAGAGCGTATAATTTATAGACCCAGAAACAAAGATTCGAATGATTAGACTGTTTTTCAACTTCAACATTCTTTTTTTTTTATTTTTATGAAGATACATTAAAAATGAATTTCAGGAAAACGTATTTTCTTCCAATAAATAGATTCGGAATTAAGTTTAAGTTAAGGAATGAAAAATATGAAAATAAGGGCTTCCGTTCGTAAAATTTGTGAAAAATGTAGGCTGATCCGTAGGCGGGGACGAATTATAGTAATTTGTTCCAATCCAAGACATAAACAAAGACAAGGATAATATTTCCAAAAATTCAATATATATATTGAATTAGAAATTAGTTTTAATAATTATAAATTAGTTATAGTAAAGTAATAAATAGAATTAGAAATCTATAATTAATATAGAAAGGATCTGTTTTTGACATGAAATGGATATATCCATATATTTCTGAATTTTGAGATAAAAAAATATGGCAAAACCTATACCAAAAAGACCAAAAATGGGTTCACGTAGAAATGGACGTATTAGTTCACGTAAGAATGTGCCTAGAATACCAAAGGGAGTTATTCATGTTCAAGCTAGTTTCAACAATACCATTGTGACTGTTACAGATTTACAGGGTCGGGTGATTTCTTGGTCCTCCGCCGGTAGCTGTGGATTCAAGGGTCCAAGAAGGGGAACACCTTTTGCCGCTCAAACCGCAGCAGGAAATGCAATTCGGACAGTAGCGGATCAAGGTATGCAACGAGCGGGAGTCATGATAAAAGGCGCCGGTCTCGGAAGAGATGCAGCATTAAGAGCTATTCGTAGAAGTGGTATACTATTAAATTTCATACGGGATATAACCCCTATGCCACATAATGGATGTAGGCCCCCTAAAAAAAGACGTGTGTAAAAATAAACATTGAAGAGGTTTCAAGAGAAATAAATAATTCAAGGATTTGATCAAAATATATTAATATGGTTCGAGAGAAAGTAAGAGTATCTACTCGGACACTACAGTGGAAGTGTGTTGAATCAAGAGCAGACAGTAAACGTCTTTATTATGGACGCTTTATTCTGTCTCCACTTATGAAAGGTCAAGCCGATACAATAGGCATTGCGATGAGAAGAGCTTTGCTCGGAGAAATAGAGGGAACATGTATCACACGTGCAAAATTTGAGAAAATCCCACATGAATATTCTACCATAGTAGGTATTCAAGAATCAGTACATGAAATTTTAATGAATTTGAAAGAAATTGTATTGAGAAGTAATCTGTATGGAACTCGGGACGCGTCTATTTGTGTCAAGGGTCCTGGCTATGTAACCGCTCAAGACATCATTTTACCACCTTCTGTGGAAATCATTGATAATACACAGCATATAGCTAACCTAACAGAACCTATTAATTTATGTATTGGATTACAAATCGAGAGGAATCGCGGATATCGTATAAAAACACCAAATAACTTTCAAGACGGAAGTTATCCTATAGATGCTGTATTCATGCCTGTTCGAAATGCAAATCATAGTATTCATTCTTATGTGAATGGGAATGAAAAACAAGAGATACTTTTTCTCGAAATATGGACAAATGGAAGTTTAACTCCTAAAGAAGCACTTTATGAAGCCTCCCGGAATTTGATTGATTTATTTATTCCTTTTTTACATGCGGAAGAAGAAAACTTTAATTTAGAAAACAATCAACACAAAGTTCCTTTACCCCTTTTTTTTACCTTTCATGATAGATTGGCTAAGTTAAGGAAAAATAAAAAAGAAATAGTATTGAAATATATTTTTATTGACCAATTAGAATTGCCTCCCCGGATCTATAATTGTCTCAAAAGGTCCAATATACATACATTATTGGACCTTTTGAATAAGAGTCAAGAAGATCTTATGAAAATGGAACATTTTTGCATAGAAGATGTAAAACATATATTGGATATTTTAGAAATAGAAAATGCATAAATTTGAAAT